AATGAATAAATTGCAACTTTATAACTACGACCCATAATCTAATTAGAATTCATTATAATGGTGATTACCTTTTTTTAGAACTGTTAACAATGAAAAACGAAGACTAAGACTTGAGTTTAATGAAAAAGCCCTTTATCGGATTTGAACCGATGACTTACGCCTTACCATGGCGTTACTCTACCACTGAGTTAAAAGGGCCTGTTTATTCAATTTGAAAAATTAAATAGTTTTTATTATGAGTTTACTACATATATATAGATCTAATATACATAGACATATACATATCTACATATATGCATAAGAACTCATTATCAACATAGAGTTAAGATATTTTCTTCAATCATGCGATGGGGGGATTCATACCCCGAGCCAAATTCCATAAAAAAAAAAAAAATGTCTAGCGTTTTTGAATTTTTTGGTTTAGTATGAGATAGTTATAGGCATATCTCATCTGAACGATGAACGAAGAAATTAGTTAAAATTGAATGAAGAAAATAAATTTAATATTATAATTATATTAAATATTATAAAATATTCTTTTTATCCCTTTTTTCTGTCGGATCAAGCACTACCCAATCCTACTACTATAACTTTGTTTCATTAATCTGTATTGTAAATTAAAGTTATCTAGATTTATGTATATTAATGTTAAAAATTTCAAAGTAGAAAAGACTCTTTTGATTTTGATCTAGTTATATAATATATTATAATTATATTGTATATTGACAATTCCAAAAAACTTATCATACTATCAGCATACTATGCTGATGGTCGAGCGGATCTGCCCCCATCGTCTAGCGGTTCAGGACATCTCTCTTTCAAGGAGGCAGCGGGGATTCGACTTCCCCTGGGGGTAGGGTACTACGAAAGGAAGTTGATCATGGATTATAACTAAACCTAGAATTAATTCTTCCTGGGTCGATGCCCGAGCGGTTAATGGGGGCGGACTGTAAATTCGTTGACAATATGTCTACGCTGGTTCAAATCCAGCTCGGCCCAATAATTCGCCGCTCCATTGAATACGATTTAACCAGTTTAATTTGTCCTCCAGAAATAGAAATGCCCTATCCGTCAAAATAAAGATCAACCATTTTTTTGATCTATCCATATTTTTTAATTAGTCATTTTTGACAATTAAAAAAAAAAAAAAAAAAGAACCACCGGTTACTAGTAATTATTGCTATAGTTCATATCCATATGGATATGATATCAGTATATCATTTTTGTTTCTGTTACAACACGACGAGACGAATAGAATGTTCTTATGAAACCATAAGAATATATATGCCATATGAAACCATAAGAATATGTATGCCATACACCTCGCTGGGATTGTAGTTCAATCGGTCAGAGCACCGCCCTGTCAAGGCGGAAGCTGCGGGTTCGAGCCCCGTCAGTCCCGAACTAGGATCCGATGAATTTATCAATTCATCTCCCACTTTTTACATAAAAGTGGGACAGGGAGCAAGATCTAAGAATCCTTATTTATTTTTTTTTCATAAATAATAAATAAAAGACCAAGCAAGGTACCCCTTTTTAGTAAATCTGTTGGAATATTAGATCCTTTAATCCGTCCTTTTTCCATCTCACTTTATATTGTTTGGGTCTTAGGTGTGACCTGACCCATTGAATACTGGTCATCTGATACTTCGTCGGATACTTAAATTAATTGTCTGTATTAACTAAGTAGAACGAAGAAGGTAGGTTATAGAAAAGAAAGAATGGAAAAGGACGAAAAATTCAATAGCATTCTATATTGGAATTGGATTAGAAATTGAATTTTTGATTTAGTATGGATAAAAAGTCTTCCTATGTTATACTATTAAATTCTCGACAATTAATTGATTTGATAGATTAGATCTATTGTTATTCATAATATTTTGATCCATTTGGCATCATCAGGATACAATTAACTTATTGAATTTACAGGAATCAAATTTTTCATCTCTATGGGATTAGATCCCGAGTTATTGCGAAACAAAAAAAAATGAGATTATGGAAGTTAATATTCTCGCATTTATTGCTACTACACTGTTCATTCTAGTTCCTACCGCTTTTTTACTTATCATTTACGTAAAAACAGCCAGTCAAAATAATTAATTTTAATGAAACTAGAATTATTAGTTCTTGTCAATAATTGAAGAAATGATGAGATAGTGTGTAGAAATATAAATATAATATCCATAGTTTTTTCTACACACTATCCAATATTGTATACAGATATAATATAGGTTTATATAATATAAATCAATTTACAATTATGGTAGTGTCTCTAGAGTCCACTCCTCCCCCATACTACGAGCGAAAGGGAAAATGTAAAGACTACCATTAAAGCAGCCCAAGCGAGACTTACTATATCCATGTAAATTATGTCTCCTATCTCTATCAAGGAATGATTCCACTATGATTATTGATCAATAATCATAGTGGAATTAACGGCACAGAGTCAAAATGGGATTCTGATTTAAAACGATTGATGCTTCAAATCCAATGAAGCTAATCGTAACAAATTCTCTATTATTGTATTGGATTTTCGGTAGAAGCGAGCCGTAAGTACAAATACGATACATATACCCTTTCTTTCTTATATCAATATCAAAGGAGTCTTTCTAATAGTAAGATCTATTGTTTCTTTTGTTACCTTTTGTATAAGCAAAAGATATAAAAATATATAGAAAAATGTATATACTATTAAGACAGATTATTAGGATAGGACCTCCATTTCCTAATTTATTAAATTCAATGGATGAATTAAATAAATGGCCCGAACCCATTATTAAATTAATAAGTGAAGGTTGCTTCACTTCATCCTATTGGATTGGTACGGTGGGGTCACATCCAAAATACCTATGCTGAGAAAAATTTACAGTCTTTTTTTGTCTTTTCTAGAACTTACAGATTCTAAAAATTTTGTTAATCAGGCGACACCCAGATTTGAACTGGGGATAAAGGATTTGCAGTCCCCCGCCTTACCACTTGGCCATGTCGCCAAATCTGATCCAAAATTAGGACTAAAAATATTATCTATACTCCATTATTCTAGTACTAAATTTAGTAATTTTTTTTTTTTTTTTGAAAGAAAAAAAGGGGGTTTCCAGTCATAAGATTGAAAAATTCAGGCAGTAACCATTTTATTTACCTAATTTATGTTGAATTAATGAACTAAATTTGTATCTCAAAGCATGTGTTTCCTTAATCGCATAAGAAAAGCAAATAACAAATCAGTATAAATTATTTTCAATCTTAATTTTGAATTATAACACCATATATGTGTATATGTAAACCCTAAAAAAGAAATTGTTACACAGAACAGAGGATCTCTCTCTTATTCTTATGCACATATTCCTATAAAGAATAAAGAATCAGCATATTTGAATTTTGAATTCTATTTAATTCTATTCTAATATATATATATTTATATATATTTAATTCTATTCTAAATATATATATAGAATTATTATAGAATATAGAATTATATAGAATGGTAAAGGAAAAATGTTTTATTAATTCCTGTCGCAAATTTGAACTTGTGTCAAAAATAATCTTCTCTTCATTCTTACGTCTCGTTTCCGTTCATACGTATGAAATAGAGATATGGAGTTGGTTAAAATTTCATGTGATTCAGTAAACAGAATATACATTCCATTATTGGCTCACTCTTCATCGAACTAACCTAACCATATGGGTTGATCTAGCAATAATGGAATTTTTTCGATTAAAGAGGAAAGTTAAGATGCTCCGGAATAAAAAAGAGGAAATGTCCACAATACCAGGATTTAATCAGATACAATTTGAGGGATTTTGTGGGTTCATTAATCGGGGCTTGGCGGAAGAATTTCATAAGTTTCCAAAAATTGAAGATACAGATCAAGAAATTGAATTTCAATTATTTGTGGAAAGATATCAATTGGTAGAACCCTTGATAAAAGAAAGAGATGCTGTATATGAATCACTCACATATTCTTCTGAATTATATGTACCCGCGGGATTAATTTGGAAAAGCGGTAGAGATATACAAGAACAAACTGTTTTTATTGGAAACATTCCTCTAATGAATTCCCTGGGCACCTCTATAGTAAATGGAATATACAGAATTGTAATCAATCAAATATTGCAAAGTCCCGGTATTTACTATCGTTCCGAATTGGATCATAACGGAATTTCTGTTTATACCAGTACTATAATATCAGATTGGGGAGGGAGATTAGAATTAGAAATTGATAGAAAAGCAAGGATATGGGCCCGCGTGAGTAGGAAACAAAAAATATCTATTCTAGTTCTATCATCGGCTATGGGTTCAAATCTAAAAGAAATTCTAGATAATGTTTGTTATCCCGAAATTTTCTTGTCTTTCCTGAATGATAAAGAGAAAAAAAAGATTGGGTCAAAAGAAAATGCAATTTTGGAGTTTTATCAACAATTCGCTTGTATAGGCGGGGATCCGGTATTTTCTGAGTCCTTATGTAAGGAATTACAAAAGAAATTTTTTCAACAAAGATGTGAATTAGGAAGGATTGGTCGACGAAATATGAACCGGAGACTAAATCTTGATATACCCCAAAACAATACATTTTTGTTACCACGGGATATATTGGCTGCTGCAGATCATTTGATCGGAATGAAATTTGGAATGGGCACACTTGACGATATGAATCACTTGAAAAATAAGCGTATTCGTTCTGTAGCAGATCTGTTACAGGATCAATTCGGATTAGCCCTTGTTCGTTTAGAAAATGCGGTTCGAGGAACTATATGTGGAGCAATCCGGCATAAAATGATACCGACTCCTCAAAATTTGGTAACTTCGACTTCATTAACAACCACTTATGAATCTTTTTTTGGCTTACATCCCTTATCTCAAGTTTTAGATCGAACTAATCCATTGACACAAATCGTTCATGGGCGAAAATTGAGTTATTTAGGTCCTGGAGGATTGACGGGGCGAACTGCTAGTTTTCGAATACGAGATATTCATCCTAGCCACTATGGGCGTATTTGCC